AAGATCAATAAACTAAGGTTTTGTCGTTCTAGACCATCGGATTCGACGTAAACAATGATAAATAGATACGAATACAGCAGAAAAAAGGGGGGGGGGATCAAAAAAACAAGTAGAAAAAAAAAATTATCCAAAGTTATATACAAGTCGCTACCCCCCCTTAGGTATTTCTTTTTTCTTTAATTGAATTTCATTTGATTAGACGGAAGCTCCTTAAAAACTTCCGCTTTCTTTAAAAGATTCTGAACAGTTCCTGTGGGTTGAGCACCTTTTTCAAGGAAATATAGAATAACAGGAACATTTAAATAAGTTTGATTCTTTATTGGATCATAAAAGCCCACTTTTCTAAGATCTTTTCCTTCTCTTCGGGATCGAACATCAGTTGCAACGATTTGATAGACGGCTCATTGGGATAGATATAGATGAACAATACCCCCCCTAGAACCGTATAGGAAGTTTTCTCCTCGTACGGCTCGAGAAAAAATGATTTGATTCAAAGGTTTGTCTATGTATGCAATTCTAAGAAATTAAATGACAAATGGGCCATCAATTAGACTATGATTTCAGTCTTTTTTTGTCTTACTGAAAATGAAAAAGAAACCATTCGTACTCATAACTCAAGTTGGATAACTCTCAAATAGCTCAAAGGAAAAATCTTTAGTCAATTTCATTTATTGAGTGGTCTTTACTCCCTTTTGTTTGTCTCGTTTAAATTCTATTTGGATTCTTTAGTCTGATCCAGTTATTGAGACTATCGAGACAATTAAAATGGTGTTTCCTTGTTCTTAGATCCCTTATCCTTATTTTAAATCAGTGGGTTTAGACATTACTTCGGTACTTCTTAATCCTTTCAAAATGGCAGCAACATACCCTTTTTGATTTCTTTCTAGCAAAGAATCCTATGGACGGTTGATTCCCGCATGATACACTTTGAATCGAAAAAAGTTTGATCAATTCCAACAAGTTTTGCTTTTGAATTGGAAACTTGCTCGAATTGGATCCTTTCGATTTCTATATATGGAAGATACATTTACGAAGTTGTTCCAATTGCTTAATTGGCATTAACCCTAGATCCTTGCCCCCGAGAAATGAATTAATCCTTTCTACTCGAGCTCCATCGTAGACTATTTTCAACCCAACAAAAAACGAAGGGTTCGAGTGGAACAGAACAAACAATGTCGAGCCAAGAGCACCTTCATTCCTAGATAAATCGAAAATGGTGGATGTAAAAATCCACAACGGATCGTGTCCTTCAAGTCGCACGTTGCTTTCTACCACATCGTTTCAAACGAAGTTTTACCATAATATTCCTCTAATTTGGAACCGGTATCGAATTGATTCAATTATGGAATCATGAATAGTCATTGGTTCAGCTGTCCATAGACATCGTAATCTAGACTTCTTCTTCTCTATATGATAGATAGAGATATATAGAACGATTTTTTCTGAAAAAGTCTTAGCAAGCCAGCATCTTTAACATACATAAAGAATCTATAGATAATAGAAAGAAATAGAAATATATAAACGACTCACTTTTTTTTTGAACCTGCATCTTCAAGTGACTCAATAGGATAGATTAAATGATTTCCTTTATTAAATAATTTAAAGGATCACAAATCTTTTTCATAAAAACCCAAAAATTATTGTCGAACGATACATACCATATAAGCTAAACATTTCCTCATTTTATATGATTATATGCTATGTATTTTGTTTAACTTTAACATGGGGTTGAGTAATATTTTACTAATCGACTCTTGTCATAAAGTAAATAAAAGGGATAGGATAAATCGCCCCTGCCTCTATCGTTACATAGATTTCCAATTTTTCATTAGAGCCAAACACGAAATACCTAAATAAAATAAGATTCAAAGAAAAAACATTGGCTCCATATCATATAGAAATATGTTATGGAACTTGATCATTTGTTAATGAGATTCGAACAGACACATATATTTAAATTAATATGGATTAACTCCTACCCACTCCCCTACTTCTTTCTATCAGATTTCTATCAGAATAATGGAGCATAAAAAAATGGATAGGCGCTGGGACGGAAGGATTCGAACCTTCGAATATCGGGACCAAAACCCGTTGCCTTACCGCTTGGCCACGCCCCATTTCAATTTCTAATCTACACGAAAAAACAATAGTATTGTTATTGGTTGTTTGTCAACTCCAGTCCAAATATCTATCTATCTATAGAATAGATTGGTACTAGGATTTTGATACATATAGATCTAGAATTGAACTGAATTTATTGATCATTACATAGAATTCAATTAACATATTGTATGAAAGTATGATTTCTTCTATTCTCCTTTGAGAATTGGAGGATTTTTGATTGGGTGGGTTCAAAGAAAAAGAAGGATTTTCTGTCTACCTTACTTACTTTCTTCCTTTTTCCTTATATCAAAAACTCAATCAAAATGGAATTATCTCCAAGAACAAAATGCCTGTTATGCTTAATATCGTTAGTTTGATCTGTATTAATTCCGACCTT